GAAAGTTATCACTTAGTAAGTTTCCATACCAAGGCTCAATCCAATTAAGTCCGTAGCGTCTACCGATTTCGCCATATCCCCCTTTTGAGATGAAAATCTCATTGTGATCCCGTCCCTTTTTTCTTTCATTTATACCGGAACCGTTCAATTCATTAGATAGATGCCTGTCTCGAAAAAGTGTTTTCTCCTCTTTGTGATTTCTTGTGTATCTTCTTTCATCTTCTATAGGAGGCTCGTATTCGGTCCAATCAAAAACGATTTTATCATTTCTGTATCCGCAATTCAATATAGGTGGATACATACCCTATAGATCTGTCTCTCTTCCACCCATTTACCCATGAAATTGAAAATACTTGAACGGTCGATAATTTATTTATATTATTTTATAAAATATAATAAAATAAATATAAAAAAATTAAAATAATTATAAAAAAAATAATAAAAAAATTGAAATTATATATCGCTAGATTAATCTTATGTTCTATAATATTTAACAGTTATTATTATTTGAAATTAGAATTATTCTATTGTTTATGTTTAATTTATTTTAATATATTATATTATATTAATTTAATATTAATAATTTAATATTAATTAATATTAATAATTAAAATAATAATAATGAATTTCATATTTAATATGAATTTTGTTATAAATAGCGAATATGAATAGCCAAGAATGAAAATAGTTAATAGCAAAGATTCTAAGAGTTTATTGAATTCCTCTGCATGTCGAATTTATGTTATGTGAGCCTGCTTAGCTCAGAGGTTAGAGCATCGCATTTGTAATGCGATGGTCATCGGTTCGATTCCGATAGTCGGCTTTTCTCTATTTATTTTCTTTTTTACATGATTGATAATGCATCTTTGAAATCAAAGTGAAAAAAAATGTATTCTTCTTTTCGCAAAAGCCATTGATTATAGGATAGGATAGGAATTTCCAACTATCTCACGAACAGAATCCTTTTCCTTTTCTATATATAGAAAACCGGAAACTGGATATTTATTCAACTCATCTCATTATTCTTTAATTAATATTAATAATAGAATAATACTTCAGTAAATTTTGCTTTATTTAGAATTTAGTTCATTTTTAGTTTAGATTTATTCTGTAGAATGAAATTTCATCAATAAGAATAAGAATTAATTAATAATTAATTATAACTAAGGAGTCTTTATGTCGCGTTACCGAGGTCCTCGTTTCAAAAAAATACGTCGTCTGGGGGCTTTACCAGGGCTAACTAATAAAAGGCCCCGAGCTGGAAGTGATCTTAGAAACCAATCGCGTTCTGGGAAAAAATCCCAATATCGTATTCGCCTAGAAGAAAAACAAAAATTGCGTTTTCATTATGGTCTTACAGAACGACAATTACTTAAATACGTTCGTCTCGCCGGAAAGGCAAAGGGGTCAACAGGTCAGGTTTTACTACAATTACTTGAAATGCGTCTGGATAACATCCTTTTTCGGTTGGGTATGGCCCCGACTATTCCGGGAGCTCGCCAATTAGTTAACCATAGACATATTTTAGTCAACGGTCGTATAGTAGATATACCAAGTTATCGCTGCAAACCCCGAGATACTATTGCGGCGAGAGATGAACAAAAATCTAGAGCTCTAATTCAAAATTCTCTCGATTCATCCCCTCAGGAGGAATTGCCAAACCATTTGACTCTTCAACCATTCCAATATAAAGGATTAGTCAATCAAATAATAGATAGTAAATGGGTCGGTTTGAAAATAAATGAATTGCTGGTTGTAGAATATTATTCTCGTCAGACTTAAACCTAACAAAAAGAAAATAAAGACTAATATAACCAATTTTCCTCCCTTTCGGCGAAGTAAATTAACCTAAGGTTAAGATAAAATAAGGGTTTGCTCCGGATTTTTCTTCCATTTAGGTGTCATAGACCGAGAGGGATATTTTCATTCCTTGTCTACTCGTTTCTTTAACAGTATTTTCCGTACCACAGCCATTAGGAATAGAGAATCCATATCAAAGAAAGGTCTAACTGTTGGAATAGTCATATATTGTTATTTTATCTATATCTATTGATCTATTGTGGTTAGTAAGATCGGTAAATTAGGTGAAGGTAAGGAAAGAGAGGGATTCGAACCCTCGGTAAGCAAAAGCCTACATAGCAGTTCCAGTGCTACGCCTTCAACCACTCGGCCATCTCTCCTACATAATGATTATGACCTAAAAACCGAAAATCGAGTGAATAATGAATTATGCATATTAGAATTAGATTATTGGGTAGGTACAACCAATCAATTCTAAATAGAAAGCGATAAAAATAGAAAATTGTTTTCTTATAAAAACTGTTAAAAAAATTCTATTCATGTTTGCAAAAACAATGTTATCTTCTTTTTCTGATTATCTATTTAATCTATTTATACTATACCGACCGCATTAAATCAATAAATTAGAAATTCTAACGAATCAACTGAGCTAGGGCTCTATATTTTATAGACTATGGTTAATGGATATCTTTAGATCATGATTCTATTTAGACTACGATTCCATACCAGAAGAATTCTCAAATTGCTTTTTAGGCCTGTTATCAACAAAAATCCTTATCCCATCTATCTATTAAAAATACAAATTGATAAACAATTTTTTTATAGTTGATTGTCTAGTGATATCCGCTAAGTACACAAAAAAATGGGCCCATTTTCATCATACAATGATTACTCGATTCGATCCTTTTTCTTCTTTGTATCATAATTCAATCAACTTAGGTTTTTCTAAGCTGTAACTTCAATCAAATAAGAATAGTTTCTTTCGTTGATAGACTATTCCAGTAAGATGGAATCCAATGCGGTTCCCAATATTTATTTCTTAATTCTTATCAATTAATTCCTGTTCCTGTAATGTAAAAAAGAACAATTTGAATATTGTTTTTAATTTTTTTTTAATATTGGGCCATATTTTTTAATGATAATGAATCTGTTTTTATGTTATTTCGTACTGTAAAATTCTTTTCCTTGTGGGATCATTTTCCCCCGAGAAGTAATGAGAACAATGATAGAATGGATTGCTACCTATGTCTAGATCGCGGATAAATGGAAATTTTATTGATAAAACCTTTTCGATTGTAGCCAATATCTTATTACGAATAATTCCGACAACTTCAGGAGAAAAAGAGGCATTTACTTATTACAGAGATGGTGCGATTTGACTTTTTTTTTAACTCTCGGTTTTACGAGAAATACACATGATTCGTGATCGGGAAAAAAAGAAAAAAATCTACGCTTGTAGAAGGTAAAGTTTGGAAATAGAACAATTCCTTCTGTCGTGTATCCTCGATTAATGCAGCCTCAGATGCTATGTTTCAATTCTCGATTCTAGTATTGAGCGAAAGGTTATACCTATAGGTTCGGTATTACGGGTCAATCCTAACCAATAGGTAGCAGAGGGGAAGAAGCACTACACCTAGAAATTAACAACACGAAAACTTTGTTATATTATAAATTATCCCCTTCTTTAGCAAGCTTGGGACTAAAAGAATGGTTGGGACAACAAACATCCATCTCGTTTGTATTTTGGATACCCGTATAACCATCGAAGGCTGTTGAAGTGACTAATTCCTGGACATTGGGAAGCGTTGAGAACAAAGAAATTGTTGGAGTTATCTTTTCTCTCTAGTAACAATAACAATACGTTTGATGTTAAGAAAAGATCTCTTGCAGGAAGGTTGGCTAGAGATTTCTTGTAAAAACACTAGCCCTACTTAGTTCATAATGAGAAGATTTTCATCTTCTTTATCATTTTATCATTATGCACATAAGGGAGGAGCCGTATGAGATGAAAATCTCATGTACGGTTCTGTAACGGAGATTCTGTGAATTGAATGACGACCGTAACGGATGTCAGCTCAATCCGAAGGGAATTATGCGGAAGCTTTACAGAATTATTATGAAGCTATGCGACTAGAAATTGATCCCTATGACCGAAGTTATATACTCTATAACATAGGACTTATCCACACAAGTAACGGAGAACACACGAAAGCTTTGGAATATTATTTTCGAGCGCTCGAACGAAACCCATTCTTACCACAAGCTTTTAATAATATGGCCGTGATCTGTCATTACGTGCGACTATCTCCACTATAGAAATAAAAAGTAAATAAAGATCAAATTCACTAGTAAATACTAGAAAAAGGGCTTTCTACATATGCATTGTCTAAAACAACGATTTTTATCAGCTGTAGAAAATAAAGAAACTTCATAGAAGTTGAAATATGAAGAAATAGATATGCCTAGCTGTTTTATTCTATGGGTAAAGGATCTAATTGATAGAGTAAGCACCGTAAAGATCAATTAGTAAGGTTTTGCGCCGATACAAAAATAACTGCTTACTTATGTCATGATGTGAGACAAATGTTAGGAATCCACTTATGTAATAGAGTCGATCCACTAAGATATTGAGCAGCGGTGTAGGATCAGATCCCAAAGATAGTAAGTCTTTCCTTTCGAAAGTCTTTTTCAAAAATTCTATATAAATTTCTATATGATATGAAACTGAGATAGTTACCTTTCAGAAAATTCTAATGATAGGCAAAATGTCTATGTTTTATTTTTCTGAAGGTGGGAGAAAAGATAAAACTAAAATAAACCGGATTTTTAATCCAAACTTAAGATTTAAGTTTGAAACTCATTTTATTAACTTCTTTTCATTAACCCGAAAAATGGGATAGATCTACGATAAATCTTATTCAGTTAGATATGGTAGATTCAAATGGAATAAAAAAAGAGTTGACTGCCGAGCCGTATGAGCTAGGAAACTCTCAAGTACGGTTCTAAGGGAAGGAATTAACCCACCTATTCCGACCGGGGAGAACAGGCCATTCAACAGGGGGATTCTGAAATTGCGGAGGCTTGGTTCGACCAAGCCGCTGAGTATTGGAAACAGGCTATAGCACTTACTCCTGGTAATTATATTGAAGCGCATAATTGGTTGAAGATCACTAGACGTTTCGAATAAAAAAGGAGAACTT